TGCCCAGGCTCGGAATATCCTTCTTTCGTACCCAAGAGTAGCCCTATTTCTAATAGGAGCAATTCAAGCATTAATTAGTACTACCTCAGATCTAAAAGGAAAGGAAGGAGAATAAGGGAAGGTGCCAAGTAGCTGATTGCACATTACTAAGGCAAGGAATAAGACGTCTGAGAAGGGATGCCGAAAAAAGGCTTCAATTGTTTCTGGTGCAAAGTCAGTAGTACTAGGGCCTTCGAGTTGGAATTTCCAACTATAAACAAGTGTAGCGAAGTCACCTCCATTCTCGATTTCTATTGCGACAGAGGGAGGTATCATAATAGAGTCAAAATCACGATTAGAGTCAGTCCGGATAAAAGGAAGAATCCAATCTCCTTCTTCCTGATCTTATTGGCCTTACAGCGGGCCTAAGAGCAAGGAAGTCTCAACTCCCCAATCCCCCAGGGTGAGGGGTGAACCTTCTGTCTGATTCAATCTCATCTATTGCTGCTTTCGAATCGGCTGAAAGAGTATTTTGATGTCACTTAGGAGAAGTATAGGGAAGTGTGCCTGAGTCTTCTATAATAAGTAGTTGTGACTCGGTCTAGCTAGGACAGAGCCATCCTAAAGAGACTTTCTTCTGTTCTAGGTTTCCACAAAGCGGTATCAGGGTATGAGAACGCCTTTCTCCTATATATAATCAAGTCTTTGGTTTAGATCAATCAATCCTCAATCCGGGCTCAATGACCGGAATGAATGGCTTTCTCCTGTCTCCTCATGGATCCAACTATTAGGTTCGTGGGTTTGTGGTCCGTGCCTAAAGCAACTCTTTTCCATTCGCGAACGTTTAAGAAGTCATCTCCTGATTCGTTGATCTATTGAGCTAAGGCAGCTCTGCATATAGTGTTTTAGACTCATACTTCATCGCCGCCTGGTCCTTTCGAACCTTAATCAACAGAAATTCCTGAACGAGAAAGCGGTATGTATGGTTGGCGTATGCCTGGAAACTAGTCCAGAATGATATCATCAACTGCACGATAGACCATGAGTAAGCACTTTTGACAGCAAGAGAAGAGTCCTCCTCCTCACAAGGACCGACTCCTTTAGGTGCGAGGTGCGATCAACCGCGAAAAGTCAGTAATAAAGAATCCGCTCTCCGGTAAGCGAAGGAAAGCAGGTCAAAGCCTGCCAAGGCGTCAAGGCAGTTCGACAAAGGCAGAAAGAGTCTCCGTCCTGAACACAGAAGGAAGGCGGGTTTGTCAATGCTTGAACTGATTGATCTAAGTGAGCTACGAGGTTAGTCTTCTAGGATCAACTTGCTTCAAAGTGCCCATTAATTATTTGTTAATTTCAGGAATGATCCTATCAGTGATTATGTACTAGGCTTATCTAATGAATTGAGTCTTCCAAGAAAGGTTTCTAATGAATCTGCTAATTGAGGTTCTAGATTCGTTCAAAAGGCAGAAAGGAATAGGCTAAGGGCCGTACCTTAATGATCCCTAACCATATTGATGTTCCTGAGTTCTAGTCTTTCTGGTAGCCAATGATCTAAGGGAGCTAGCAGTGCAAAGATACTCAAAAGGGGTACGCGCACATAAAAAAGCGGTTGGACGGTGTCTTTCTCTGTTTTGTTCCTTCCTCGGCAAGCTTGGGAGTTTCCTGATGTAAGCTCCCTGGGTACGGTTTCGGAGTTTATGTAAATGCCCTATCTTCAAAGGAAGCTGCTGACTTAAGGTATCCCCTGATCCGAGGGTGAGCTAGAATTTCGTATGGTGAAGAGGAAAGGAAGAAGTCATTGTAAAGGAAGACGACATTTACCATTTCCGCTGCCTGCCTAAAGGCTTATTGGTAGCTCTTAGGTTCTCTGTCAGTAGAGTGATTGCCAAAACCTAGGTATGTTTTCGGAGAATAATAAGAAGAGACGGTTGTAGCTTTTAGAGACTATCCTCTGCAGCTGTAGCTACGTGGAAGCCAGCTGCTTAAAGACAGGCCCCCTAACCATTCCGCTATTCCTGCCCTAAAGCAAGGGAATCCGCTCTGACCCACCACCCTGGTAGGAATTGCCAGATTTACAGTTTCTGAATCCTTGTAATACAAGTTCTTTCCTCTAACGATGGCTACGAACTACGCGAACTGAACTGTCAAGGCTTTCAAACCAAGACTGAGAAAGCTCAATCAATAAAGAGTATTTTAGTGGAATGGCTTAACTTACTCCCCATACGAGACCGGAAAGGAAGCTAGCGAACCTAGGGTCAACACCAAGGTAGGGGCAAAAGGGAAAAGAACGATGTTTGATGTGAACGGAAGCAAGCATTTCGCTAAGAAAGCAAAACAGGAAGCGGCGATAGCAAACATTACCCTCACTCAGAACACTATGCTCTTGGGAGACATGAAGCACAATCAACCTCTCTACCTTAAGACTTCTAACATGGTCGATTCTAGATAGAGCACGGTAACCCCCAACCCCCTACTCTACAAAACAAAGAGTGGAAAATCTCTTCATAGGGTACTGTAGCTGTACAGCCATAGTACCATAGGGATGGTGAGAGTTCATAAGAGCCCGAATTTAGATAGGTGAAAGATCCTTACTCAAATTACGAACCCTGAACCTCTTTGCGAATTCACAGCTGAACCTTGATGGGAAATCATAGATTTCTGATAGGAAAGAAAAAGCCCAATTACCCAAAATTCTTTCATATACACGAGCGTCCTCCTACATTGTCCCCTAGTACAGCATACTTAAGAAAGCGGTTTCCAGGGTCAACCTGTTTAACTGCATGCCAGACCACTAAGTGATGAGACCGTGCAAACAAAGGCAACGAGGAGCGCTAGCCGGAACTGGACAATGGGGGGGTGTCCAACAAACATTCCTTAGCTAAGAAGGATTCATTCACCGCAGCTTCTCTTACTAGCAGATGAAACTAGCAACATCACATCATATAGAATACCGATTGACAGGCATTCAAGTCTATCTTATAGTTTATGTTGATGATCTCATTGTTTCCGCGAGCGCATCCTTCATTTCCAAGCTTTATTTCTATCGTAATTTTTCCATCTGGGCGCCTCGCCTATTCATTCTTTTTGGGGGTGTATAAAGCCACGGAGCGATTCAGGCATCTATCTTATTGTATTGACGCAATTGGAAGATCAGGATTTCTCCCTGCCGCTCAAGCGGGATCAGATCGGGCTTTAGCGAGAACAGCTGTAATTGAATCGGGAACGGAAAGACTTCACTTCAACTCAATAAATGACGTCTACTTCGTAAGTGCTAAGGCAAAATATATCACCGAAAGGAAAGGTGATAGGGGAGCCTAGCCATTTCACTCTACCCGAGTAATAAAGTGGAAACCCCCCTCACGATCGATTAAAAGGAAAGTCGCCCAGAGATATTTGTTCAAATCCAATTCGTGAAGACAGAGTAAATTCAACAAATATAAGGAAGCAAGTCCTAGGCCTCACTATCTATCAATCAAGAAGGTAAAGGAGAGAAGGTTTGATTGAAAGTAGTACGTCTGCAGGGATCTGTCGTTAACGATTTGACCGGGACACATCCAATTGAAAGTCTAATCCCAACCTCTTTGGAAGGAGCTCCAAAAAAGACTTGACTTCAGAGCGGGGAATCTTCCTACAAGTGAGCACCAAGTCAAATGTATTCAAAAAGGGCTATACCTCTGCCTAGACAAAGAGGACTTTAAGACAGCCTCGTAGGAGACATTGGATGTAACCAGCCTTCAAAGGCGGAGGAGTAAAAAGCAACTTTCGATTCAAATTAGAGAAATGCTGAGCTTTATCCGCTTCCATTCATTAAGGTATTATTATAGCCTTCTAAATAGTCAGAGTGGGAACTCAAAAGTAAGAACTCTTAACCATCATTCCAACACTCTAAAGGGCGTGAATGTGTAGATCAAGGAAGAAGGGTGGGATAGCGCCCGATTGATTGAGCGTCTTACAGCCCGTCATGCAAGCTAGCAAAGCCAGCGCAGAAGCAGCCCCCGGATCCACACAGGGTACTTCAAAGGAGGTTATCTTTAACCTACTGCTCAACAATTCCAAATCGAAATTGGAAATCTTTATTGGACCGTGATAGCCAGCTAAAACTTAACAGGGTTGAAGCATCTTCTTGGAATCACTAAGGAAGTAGGAAAGGATCCAGGGTTGCCTGAGGCCCTGAGAGCCAGGATGCTTGCTCTTGAAGATGAAGTAAACATGGTCATGGGCCAATATCTCGGTGCTGTTGAAGGTATGAATGAACACTTTACCCTAATTGGTTGGGGGTGGGCGGGAGCTTAGTAGTTGCTTAGTCGTTCAAAAGTCAGACTGTCGTAAGCCCGACACTATTCTATTTACTCTCTCAAATGAGGGGCTGGTTTATTTTGCTATAGGGGCCATCTCCTGTCATCCCTTACCTATGGTTCAGGAAAGGGATTGACCGGAATGATTGCAACGAGACACACCAACACCACTACTTAGAGGTGGAAAGGGGGGCGGTCGGAGGATGACAGAGCAATCACGCCTTGCTCCCTCCTGACATCTATTGGGAGGGAACCTCCTTTCAGAGTGTGATTCGTCGTTTCCAATGCGGTTAATTGCTATTAGGCTTTTGAGGAAAGTTCCCCTCTGCCTATGCAGTTAGCTCGACTCCAGGTATAGCTCTTAATGGGCATGTAGCCGTAGGCGGGAACTCTTCTTTTTATCTTATTCTTTGGTCAGGCTGGTAATCCCAACCAAATAAGCAATCGCAATCGCTACAAGCAACCTATTTCATACCCTTTTCGTCGTACTTCCTCTTCTCCTTCTCTTCTTTCTCTCCCTGCCGAGCTTGTTGGAGTGCCATTGCCAAGATCTAGTGTAATTCCTTTTCCCCGGGAGCCAGTCCCACTAGTGCTAGTATCAATAGGAAGATCTTTATTGCTTAGGATATTTCTTGTTTTATCCCCTTTAGTGTAAAAGTATTTGGCATAAAGAGCCCTCAATAACTTGCTTGTCCTGTACGCAATAACTGAGGATAGAGGGAGTTTCAACTCGGCCTTCTACTAAGAGTGTTGCAAATTCCCTTTCTTATCCCTTCTAGTTTAAGCCTTTCCTTCCTATGTAACCAAGTCCTCCTATGAACCTATCCCCGCCTAAAGGATAGGAAAGATTACAACTAGAAAGTAAAGGCTGTCTTCGAGCAAGCTCTTAGCTTTCATCGTGAGTGAGAGAGGAATTGATGCAAGAGAATGCCCTGCTAGTCTTTACTTACACAGAAGAATAAGATGGATAGAATGGGATTTCAAGGAAAAATAGCCTATATAAGAGAAAGAGTTCCTCACTTGACTTCAAGCTGGGGAAGGCTAGTTCAAGAACTAGAAAGATCTCACTTCTGTTTACTCAGACGCCTCTTTCTTATCGAAGACTCTGGCAGCTGGAACTCATCGGCAGCGACTCTTACCACTGCAACCTAGGCACTCAGGCCTTGGAGCTGATCTGTCAGTCCACCGTTACCACAAACCTCTACTTTGAAGTGAAGCGACTTCGTTCATTCCCGAGTCGATAATTGCCAGAGGATGGAACCCAGTAATGGCACATCAGCTTACCGATTCCTTAATAAGCATTCATTCCTGGACTTTACTTGGAACAAGTTATCCCCATATGGAGTCCGCCCAAGGGAGAAATCCAATCCAATGGGTCACTGGGACTGGGCTTGACATCAAAGACAGAGAAAAGCGTATAAGCGCAAAAAAGGAAAATTGCCTGGGAAAACAATCCCAAGGGAAGCTTCTCGCTAGTGCTTTGCCCCACCACTGAACATTGCGTTGCTATGGTCAATAAACAGCCAACAAGTGGTTCCGAATGACCTTGAGGAGGCCCCGGCGCAGCACCTTTCTCGCTCGAAGGATCTATGAAAGTCCCACTACGAATTCCTATCCCATTAATAAAGTACAGATAAATAATATATTCCAAGTCTGACTTTTAAAGCATACGCATTGAAAAAACCCTTTGGCTTTGGACTTTCTGCTTTGATAGATCTTTCCTCTCAAAAGAGGTTTTCCCTAACCCACTATGTCCTTTGTTTAATACCCATTTTCAGGAGCGGGAACCTTGAATTGAAAACCCTTTCTTCTGCCCTCGCCACTTCTTTCGCTGACCCTATCCACCTCCTTTGCGGAATACCAGAAAAAGAGATGAATTAGCGGATCATAGGGCTAAGTCGAAGCATGCCTGAACCTTCTTCGTCGGAGACTGAGTTAATATACAATCCCACTTTGGAGACTTCCCTTCGGGATAGGTAGGATATGGTGCCACAAATTGTAGTCTACTCGGCATGCGTCGATTCTTTGCTGGAGAAGCCTAGATCACTAGTTTTGGACTATCGAGAAACCCCCCTCTGCCCGCATCCCTGGAACTTGCTTTGCTTTTTTTCTTTAAAGACCCCGCCTGCTTCACACCTTCTATGATAGGGGAAATACTTCCGCACGAGTACTAATTTGATTAGCATAAATGAGCCTCTTCTGAGCCCTTGAGATTTTACATATAAGCTTCAGAAGATTCAATTGGATCATTCTTGGCACAGAAGAATGAGGAAGCAAAGGTAGAGTGGGCTCTGGAACTCCAACACTTGGGTTGAACAAAAAAGGCTCAATCTTTCACTATTCAGGAGTAAGGGAAAGCAAATGCGATCGTCGCAAGACGCCCTGGAATTCCATTCTGTAGGGAAGGAGGACCTACTGAATAAGTCTCCAATCAATCGTAGGCGGGTGAGAAAATGGATTTACCTCTTTCATTTAGTGTTCATTGTCGAATCGGACGCTTAACCCCCGCCCCCAACTACGGGGGAAGTCACACTTTACCTTCCTGCCTTGACCTAGGCCTCACATCGATCGTTCTGTCCACTGAACTCATCAATCAACCTTGACCTTGACTCTCACTACGTACTCCAACTCTATCTATTAATGAAGACGCTTTATCTAATGAAGCAGGAAGAAGACTAGGAAAGCAATCGAACAGACAAGGCTCTGTAAGAGAAGAGCTAACTGGAGTACGCCTGGAACGACGAACGAGGAGTATGAGAAGAGAGTTTCGAAGGTCAGATCGGGTTGGCTGGTAAAGCTTGTGTTCCAGGTCAATAAAGACTACAAACTAGTACTGCTAACAAGAAGCTAACAAAGCGAGGCTGCTAAAGAAGAGCTTGTTCCGGTTCCGGATACGAGAATAAGAAGAACGGAAGTACAAGAGGACAAGAAGGAGAAGAGGCGAGTACAGTTTCACTTCTGTTTCACTTGCTTGGTAACCTCTTTCCCGGTCAGAGATAGGAAAGAATCCAAAGCTTGCAAGGATGTTAGGCTTCGAACGCTGTTAGGACAGAGAAATTGGAAAGCTAGGACGAAATAGCCTACCTTGAATACAGAATCAATTACCAGACGGACTGGCTGGCCCACTTGTACGTAATAGAATCGAAATCAAGGCAAATTCCCCTGATGGGAGTGAACATAGGGATTCCCCGACGAACGAATGCAATACATGGAAGGCTTACGGATGTAGTACTGGACGGCTTTACCTACGACATTTCCTACTCCTACTTTTCAGACAAAGAGAATGGGCAGCCTGGAAAACTTGGAATGATTACAGAATGCTTACCGCCTTCGATTCGGTCTATTCTAAGTGGTCCATTGGGTAAGCAGCGGAGGGAAGAGGTCTATACCCATTGCCGTAGCTAAAAGGGTTCCCTTTCTTACTTGATTGAGACTGAGAGTCAGGGCATCAGAGGGAGGGACTCAGAGCGAGTCTAGGGTCTTGCAGGATCACTGGCCAGTAGCCATTCTTTAGGTGCATTTGCTTTAGCTTGAGTGCTTCCATGCCCGGTAAAGTTGATAAACTGAATAGAAATCCTTTTGCTTGGGTCGAAGGAGAAGGAAAGAAAAAAATCCTAGCTTTAGGGGAAAGAGATTGAGGATAGTTTGACATAAGCAGGCATCCATTGTCACGAGTGAGCAGCTGCTTCTCCTAAAGACTGGGCTCCCAAGGCAACCGAAAAAAAGAAAGCGGATTAGGAAAGATTCAAAGGATTGCTATACTCATAGACAGGGTTCAGGTTAAGTACGCAACAAAGAAAAAGGATCAAAAAAGTCATACGTTGGAGGTGGGAAAGGGCCCGAATCGAAGGGCTCTTCTTTCTTTGATTTGAAAAGAAGGTGAGAGCCTTAACCCTCTGGTCTGTGGGGAAACCCTTCAAAGATAGAAAGCCAGTGTCCTCTTTGAAGAGTTCTTCGGTGAAAGGATCGCTAGCATCCAAGGATGATCTGAGCTGAGGTCTAGCCCCAAAGGGATAAGGAGCAGAGCAACTGGCGTAAAAAGAAGGGATAGGGGCCATACTACATAGCCTCCTTTTCGTACGAAATTTCCGAATTTTGCACTCTTATTACATTCAGTTTGAGATGAAAGGACATCAGATAGTCTCATTCAAACAAAGAAAGATAGGTAATGGACTCTATCCAAGACTGAGACAACATAGGCGAAAGGGGCTTAGGGGACAGCTAGACGATCAAAGATCAAGCAAGCGGATGCAATCAAAGAGCATCACCACTTTCTCCGTCTTAGACTTTTTCGACTACTTCGAATGGAATGCTGCGGGAAAGGGGTTAGACTAACTATCGGAACAAGCAAATTTCCCTTTAGCCACTCGCGAATGGGCAGCAAAAAGGAACTCCCACTAAAACCTCAAGGAAGATTGAATCCCCTAGGTGCAAGTTAAACATCAACTCAAGAAAGCGATAGGCGAATGGGGATAGGCCCGGAAAAGGCATTTCCCCTTAGACGACTAATATGACCACTAGCCTTCAAGCCCATTCCCTGAGACAGGACTTCGACCGCTCTTAGTTCTTGGACCGAATGGAAAAGATGCAAAGCTAAGAGAGAGGTGGAAGGCTTACACAACTGAAAGAACAGAAGGTCGCTCTACGACAACAACTAAAGCAAAAGCAAATTCAACCTTAGCCGATTAGAAGGCTAGCGTAATAGCTAAAGGAAAAGGCTATGGTGATAGACCCCAAAGAAGATACCCTTGCTCACACCTTAGCCGGATTCAAAACCAAAAGCCATTGCGCCTTTAGCCGACTGGGGGGACTCCCTAGAAATTCCTTGTTTAGAGAAAGCTGTACAATCAATGAAAAGAGCGGGCAATACGATTACTGAGGGTGAGCAGTCTCACATTCTCGAGGAAAAGCAGATGGTGAAAGACCTGGCAAGCACATAAGCTCGATCGGGCCTTACTCACTCAACAAGGGCAGAAACTTCACTCGCCGAGGAAAGCAAATCCGGAATTTTTAGGGAGAAGGATTTGGCCCTGACTGATAAACTACCAAAAGGAAAACGAAATGCAACTCATCCGAATAAGACCAATTGGCATAGGCCATAGACAGAGAGGATGAAAGAAAGACATAGGAATTTCCCCCTGAAGCTAAAGGGGCCTCTCTCCATAAAGGAAGAAGAAGGCAAGACTAAGTCATTTAGTTGTTTTCTATTTCCATTCTGCCTTCACCATGCCTACCCTGTAAAAAGGATTCTCCAACTGATGATTTTTCTGTTTCGGATGTGAAGGCTTAGGCTTCCATTTTTGTTCTAGGTTTTCTTTATTCGCCGGGGCGCTCAGTTCCTTCCTGTTCCCAGAGCTGAGGCATTGTAGTGCAGCTCCTGCTGAAGGCTGCTTTGTTTGGGAAGACGTGCTCTTGTTGTTTTCTTGCTGCTGCGGCCTCAATACAATTCTGGCTATCCTCTCTCTTCTTTTGCGTGCGGCCCGTGATGTTTTGATCCTTTCTTTCTTTCTTGCTCTATCGCTTTTTTTGAGGGCCTCCCGGACCCCATTGTCAATAGTGTTCTTTAGCGGGAGGTATGTCTCGGCTAATGCTTTTGTTTCAAATAAAAGCATCTGCTCTTTCGGCATCTCTTTCGCTTGTCCAGTAACCTCTTCTTTCTCAAAAAGAAAAAGTAGGAACCCGGTCTTGACGCCCCTAAACAATAGCAATAGCACGAATCCTAAGCTACGGCACGCGAAGGAATGGTTCCATGAATCATGGGCGGATCTTAACAGATTTCCCATCAGAGGACTACTACGACTACATCATCGTCGAGGCGCCCCGGTCTGAACATGCCAGGTTGGTTGACAAACCCAAGGGCAAAGCCAGGGGGGGGGAGGGGGCAGCCGGAAAGGATAGTTCCTGAGGTTCTAGAAAATAATAAACAGGAGCGTGGGTACATACAAACCTGACGGATGGGATAAGAATCATTTTTTGGGCGATCAACCAACCCCAACACTGACTCGGCTCGGAGCGAGTTTGCATATGTTGTAAATAGAAAGAGAGAAACCTACTTCCGCTCGGTTGCTTATGATAGACCAAAGAAAGGCACTAATAGAGTATAGCAAGCTGCTCGTAAGATAGCAATAACTTGATTGCAAGCTTACCAACCAATAGCTACAATACCACATTCCACCAGTCATATTGATTTGATTAGCTTACTGTTCGCGACAAATTTCGTGTACGGAAATTAATAACTGCAATCACGAAACAAATGTAAAGAAAAATGATTTTCTTAATCAAACTTGTGAGTACAACTCTGTGTATCCCCTGATTCTTGTCTCTAATTTCTTTTCCTTGATTCGAGGGCTGAAGCAGCGTATTTCTCGAGCGCAGGATGATGTGGACCTCCTTTACTCGATCGTCAAGAAGAGTTAGTAGCGCTTCGGATTGATCACTCCTTCTTGTTTTCTTCAATTCGAGGGGCGTTCAGCCACTTGACTGGTTGGAGAGGGACAATGTAGTGTATTTCTCGAACGAAACGAGTTCCTTGTGATGTGTTGAATCTTCAATGAACTTCCATCAGCACTTCAGATTGATCTTGAGGAAGAACGTCTCGTGGATCTCTCCTTGCTTGTTAGAGAACCTTGGAGAAGACTATGTAGTTGATCCCTTCTTGTGATCGATTTTAGCACTAGCATGGTTCGCTTCGGCCGTGTCATTAGCGTCAATGATGATCTTTCCATCTCTCACCAACGTCATGATCTTCTCCTTTAAGACGAAGCATCTTGCTGTAGGGTGACTGACGATGCGGTGATATTTGCAATACTTGGGATCATCGACTTTGTTGGCTTCATCAGGTCGCTTTGACTCTGGAAGGTCAATGACTTTCTTGGCCAGCAACTCGTCGAGAATCGCGGGGACGTCAGAATCAGGGAAAGGATAGGCCTTCGCTTCTAACTCCTTCAAGGTTGGCTGGCTTTTCTCTTCTCTCGGCCGCGGACTTGGAGCTTTTTCTTTCCACTTTTGCTTAGTGGGGGCCTTTACAGAAGTTGCTCCCACCGCCATGGATTCTTTAGTTTGGTATTTTGACGGTTGATTGAATTCTTTAGCTTCCTTCCTCGGATCGAAAACAGGTGAAGTCTTTCCGTGGCTTGCAATACTCAACTCCATGTCATGAGCTCGTGTCGCCAATTCTTCGAAAGTGCGTGGCTTGATTCCTTGGAGGATATACACAAGACCCCAATGCATTCCTTGGGTGCACATCTCGACGGCAGAAGTTTCTGAGAGGCGATCCTTGCAATCTAAACTTAATGCTCGCCACCGATTGATGAAGTCCACTACTGGTTCATCTTTCCTTTGCTTGGTGTTCGTCAACTCCATCATACTCACTGTACGACGAGTGCTGTAAAAACGGTTAAGGAATTCACCTTCAAGTTGCTCCCAACTATCGATTGACTCAGGCTCTAAATCGATGTACCAATCAAAGGCATTTCCTTTCAATGAGCGCACAAACTGCTTGACAAGGAGATCGCCGTGTGTATCAGCCTTGCTGCAAGTTTCGACAAAATAAAATGGGCGATGTGTTGTCTTGGGTTGCCCTTCCCATCAAATTGTTGCTACTTTGGTGGCTGATAGCCAGTTGGCATCGACAGACAATCAATCCGCTTGGAATACGGCTTTGAGTAACCTAGGGAGCTTTGTGGTGGACCACCATATTGACCTCTGATGGTGTTCGTTATCATGTCTTGCAATTGTTGGACCGTCAACGCGGCTACAAAAACAGACTTATTTTTGTTTTGAGCGTTGGATGACTTGGTAGGAGATTCAGCAACGGACTTTGCTTGAAGTGTTGGGTTGTGACTTGACTCGCCAGGGCTGTAGAGTTCCAGTTTGCTCATAAGTTGGGCGATCTGACGGTCTTTTTCTTCCACGGACTTTTTCAAGGAATCAATGGTTTGCGCCATCGCAGCAAGCTGCTCGTCCACGTCGGTGGTGTTGGTCACCAAAGCGTTGACCACGGTTGAAGTAGACGAATCCGCCGAGTCCTCTCACTTCGTTCGAGCTGAATTACATCCACCCTCGAACTCATCAAGGTTGGATTCTGATTGAGAAGCCGCATCGGATAGAGAACACGAGATGTTGCCCCCATTGTTGAAGATTTGCTCTTCTCAGGCGTCTCCAGGGAGATGAAGTATTTGTCTTTGTCGATTCCACTAGATCTGAGCATGCTACGTGTCATCGGGCCAGTGC